TTAAACACATATGCGGATAGCTATAATATCCGACTTCTGTTTTATTGCCAGTTCTTTTTGGGACAGCCCTGGTCGTGTTCTATCAAAAGAGAATTTCCATTCAATGCACGAAGTAGGATAATTTTATGAGAATTCCCTATCGACAACATATCTAAATAATAGATATCTGTGAAACAATTTAGGTTCTGGGGTTTACATATACTCATATGTTTTGTTATAATTGAAATTGAGAAAGATTTTTTGATTGAAAAAATCAATACTGATTAGTTCTGTATCAATTTGGATTTTCTTATGTCATTAGGAAAACACAAGTTGAAATTCAAATACCAGAATCGTTCATGAATTCGAAGTAAGGAGTCAATAGTTAATGGTTCAAATTTCTCGGCTGAAAATACACAATGCTAAAAACATTCTCTCGCTTTTCTATTGAGAAATCAAATGTGTATTTTCAGATACTATACAATCAATTGAAGGGTTGGATCAAATCCAACCAAAAGGGGTTTTTCTTTTAGGAAAGAAAAGGATTAAGGAAAACAGAAGTTAAAATGCAAGTACAAGAAAAATTCAGTAATCCGGGAAAAGTTTCACCTATTTTGTATCATTTTGGCGGCATGGCCGAGTGGTAAGGCGGGGGACTGCAAATCCTTTTTCCCCAGTTCAAATCCGGGTGTCGCCTGATCACCAAAAAATTCGAGATCTCTTCTTCTTTTCTGTTCTGCTGATATAACTCGCAGAATGCCTCCCCGGTAGAAGCATATCCCTTCTATTACTAAGGGAGTGTCTAATAACTGGATCTTGAATCAGATTGTAGAGCCTGGTAGGAAATTCAATTAATAGTTTAATAGTTTTTTGGGGGGGACAAGCGGAAGTTGCTTTATATAAGACGGACTCGCGAGAATCTCTGAGTGCTCGGGTATCCAATCAATATTCGATTGGAGGAATAAGTGACTTTTCTAGAAAAGGGGTGAAAAATAAATGCTTTCTTTTCGGCAACCCCCGCGCAAGCCCCCTGTTTCACAGGGATAATCGGGAAAGGGGGTGCGGATTAGATCAAATGGGGAAATAGAGGTCTGTAATAGATAGTGATTTCTCGTTTTTAGTGATTTCTCCCCTTCTGTTTTTACTTAGTAAGGTCAACAAAACAAAAAAAAGAATAGGCCTTATTATTCCTACATTTTCTACACGTTCCCATTTGTTACTATGTATTTTGCTTGTGTTTAATCTTTCCTGATTCAAAATCATAATCAATTTATTGGATTGGTTTCTCAATAGTGTTCGGTCAGAACCAGAACCCCCTTTTTGACTCTGCGCCACTGATTCCACTATTATTAGTGAGGAATAATGGAAAAATTCGTTCATATTTAGAGAGATAGGGGACATAATGCACATGGATATAGTAAGTCTCGCTTGGGCTGCCTTAATGGTAGTCTTTACATTTTCCCTTTCACTCGTAGTGTGGGGAAGAAGTGGGCTCTAGAAGTACTACTAATTGAGTTCAGGAATCAAACCGTATCAATTGTTTTATAGATCGTTCTGCAACGCATTTGGAACTATTTAAAATCAAAATCTCTGAATTTTGAATTCCGTTGGACTCCGACTCCAATCGAGAAATCTATGATATGAATCATACTCTTTCAATTAAAGAGATATCTCATCGATTCCCACCTTTGTATTTCGAAAAGAAAGGGATTCAGATAATTGGAAATTTATTCCAACCTCAAATTCTTACGAAATTTGCTATTTCAATCAATGAGAATCGGCTCTGACCATCTTTATAGATGGATACTGAACTTTATAGATGGATACTGAAGAAGACTGGACCTTTTTTTTTCTTTCCCCCTTTAACTCTTCAAAGAAGAAGTGGTTTGGTTAAGTGTATACGCACTTTCTATGAGAAATGATATAGAGATGGTGGTTGTCTAATGAGAGACTAGGCAATAATCAACTCTTGACTCGGGCGAGTCGGGGGCATTTACCCTTTTGTTTATAATTTGAGAAAGGCGATTTATGCTTTATCGATTTATTTCATATCATGGTTCGGGCGTTAAAAATGGGCCAGGTTTGCCCTTCCTTATTAGTAATAATAAAGGAATTAGAATCCTAAGATAAGAATTATTTCAGATTGATCGGAACAAATAGATGTAGCAAATTGGGTATTATGTCAATTCCATACAATATATGGAATTAATATATACATATATGATATGAAGAGAATACTGTAGATTGATCTATAGAAACTTAAGCCTTTATCTTTATTCTAGATTACAACTTTATAGACTAAGTTTATAGACTAAGTTTATAGACTAAGTTTATAGACTAAGTTTATAGACTAAGTTTATAGACTAAGAGATAGATAGTATGGTAGAAAGATGCATCTTTCTACCATACTATCTATCTCTTAGAAAACTGCCGATTATAGTGCGCTCATTTCATTTAAGTTACGACGTGAAATTGGAATCCTTTTCATTTGACTTCGTTAATTTTTGATAAGAACTCAGAAGGAAGGTTTCATTCAATTGAATTAATCATTTTGACTGACTGTTTTTACGTAAATGATAAGCAGAAAGGCCGTAGGAACTAGAATGAATAGTGCAGTAGCAATAAATGCAAGAATATTTACTTCCATAATCTCATCGGTTTTTTACTTCGCAATAACTCGGGATTTAATCCCCTAGAGATGATAAATCTTTCGGCTGTAAATTCAATGAATGAATTACCTCTCGACGATCTTGAATCGGATCAATATCATGAATAACAATATCTGATCTATCAAATCAACCCGTCGTCAAGACTTGACTAGTATAACATAGGAGGTTCTTTTATCCATACCGAATCCAAATTAGGATTCCTGACTCAATCAATCCAAAATTCCTTTATTTATCATCCGTTTCCTTGTTTTTTTTCTATAACCTACCTTGAGTCTTCCTTGGACAATCATCTGATGAAGAATAATCAGATTGCCTTTCCACTTCGATTAATTACACAGTTCCAAATCTAAACAAACAATAAAAGCGAAATGTAAAAAATAGGAAAGAAAAAAAGAAATAAAGACTCCTTTTTGCTTTGGGAATGAAAGTATGCCCCTCGACACCCTTTACTAGTTCATAGTAAAGGGAAAAATGAATTGATGTATTTATTTGATTTTGATCCGTCGGGACTGGCGGGGCTCGAACCCGCAGCTTCCGCCTTGACAGGGCGGTGCTCTAACCGATTGAACTACAATCCCGGGGAAAGGAAATAGGGGATCGAGCAGAAAATTTGATTCTTTTTTATCTTCGTATGGGGTATTTCTGAAGGACAGGGGGATTTATACAATCTCATGGTAGATTGGCGGATTATTGGGCCGAGCTGGATTTGAACCAGCGTAGACATATTGCCAACGAATTTACAGTCCGTCCCCATTAACCGCTCGGGCATCGACCCAGGAAGAATTCATTTTAGGCTTATTGGTAATCCATGATTAACTTCCTTTCGTAGTACCCTACCCCCAGGGGAATTCGAATCCCCGCTGCCTCCTTGAAAGAGAGATGTCCTAAACCACTAGACGATGGGGGCCAACTTGACCAACCGCCCTCATACTATGATCATAGTATGATCAGTTTTTTGAAATTGTCAATATAATGATAATGGAATGATCAGATCCGAGAGATCTTTTCGTTTTTCATAATTGTATAGAATTTTCCGATTCGTCATTCAATTCATATTCATGAATCGTTCATTAGAATCAACATTCTCTATATAAATCTAATCTAGTAAGCGGGATCAAAATAAAAAAGTTATCAAAAATTTTCTTTAAGACTTTAGTTCAAGGGGACAAGTAGAATCTCTTCATGACATGATTCGATAAAATATCTTGAAATTGATTTTATGTCAAATTGGTAAGTGTACGTGTATGTTATGTATCAATCAAGTGAATTTTGTTTTCATTAAGGATCATCTCAATAAAAGAAATTAGGGCTAGTCTTGAAACAATTCATTTGACCCTAGACTTTCTAGGAAAATCCATTTGATTATTCAAAAATCAGCCACCAGCCACTATGAGTATATTGTATATACTTATATGTATATAATATATGTGCATATAGAGATTTTATCTACATAGTGACTCGTCGGGGAATTAAATAAAATAAGCCCTTTTAACTCAGTGGTAGAGTAACGCCATGGTAAGGCGTAAGTCATCGGTTCAAATCCGATAAGGGGCTTTTTTTTCATCCATTTTTTTTCATAAAAGTCCAGTCATAGTATTCAGAAAATAGAGATCTTTTTTCTTTGGAATACAAAGGGAACTAACCAGATACTACGTTATCATTATACTGAGTTAGAATATAGCAGTTCTAGTTAGAAAATGGAACATTTGTTCGGAAAATTTTCATTATTATGAATAAAAATAAGCCGCCTCTTGTATCGCCAAAGATCCCTATATTGCCATTATACCAAGCAAATCCATTGAAAAGATTCGAAATCAACAAAAGAAAAGGTAAAAAGAAAAAGTAAGTGGACCTGACCCATTTAATTATAACTATATCCGCTATTCTGATATTAAAATTTGATAGAGATGAAATTTGAATTCGAACAGTTGACTCACCTCCTTTTTTTTTTATTTCATTTTTTTGGACTTGGAAATAATTTGTCGATATTTCCGATTCAATCTTCTTGTTCCTAGATTTTCTAGGGGAATAACAATTTATTCCCTTCCTCTACAGATACAGAGAAACCTTTCTTTAAAGTCACAAGATAAGATCCATTTCCACTATCTTTCTTTGATTCCAGATCAAGAGAAATTTCTATCTATCTAAGTCTGTATAGCTATCAGATCACGGCTTCATGTACGAAACATTTCTATATTGCCGTATCCGATATTTTTGTTACAGCAGTGTAATGGAGAATGGATGCGAGAAAGAGATAAGACTCAATAGAAAAATATTCGAAGCGTCTTTTTTGCTTTGACCCGCGTGAAGATATACTCTGGAATTTTCGATTTATCGGAAGGAAGAAGGAAA